TGTCCTTGGGTGCGTGTGGCATCCGTCTTGACATCTTCAGTGTCATGCTTTAGTTTAAGCTACAGGGACTTTTGTTTTTGTTTTTGTTTTTGTTTTTGTTTTTGTTTTTGTTTTTGTTTTTGTTTTTGTTTTTGTTTTTGTTTTTGTTTTTGTTTTGTTTTGTTTTGTTTTTGTTTTTGTTTTTGTTTTTGTTTTTGTTTTTGTTTTTGTTTTTGTTTTTGTTTTTGTTTTTGTTTTTGTTTGTTTTTGTTTGTTTTTGTTTGTTTTTGTTTGTTTTTGTTTGTTTTTGTTTGTTTTTGTTTGTTTTTTTTGTGTCGCGTTTGTGCAAGCAATGAATGGTGTAATGGTTTGGCAAATGTAGTAAGATATAGCTTGTTGTTTTGTCAAACGCGTGAAAAATTACACGATAAAAAAATGAACGGATGAAAAATGAATGATTAGGTCTAAATTCCAACAAAGTGGAAATAAAGTAAGTATGTCCCGTAACCATCTCATTATCCAGTGCTTGTCTAGGTAAACAGCGCGGGTTCCATGAATGGGGTCAAAGTGCATCAGTGTCAAGTTTGCGTAGGGCTTATCCTTAGGCCATGACATCTGGAGCAGTAGGGCATAATGGGTTCGGCGGTCATGTGATGGACATGTCAAGAGGAAGATATCACCTGCTACGCACTTTGAAGGGCTTATTGAAGATCCCCCCAGAAGAAAAGAAGAGAAAAAGAGGGGAGATGCCGCGATAACGAAAAGGATGAGGAGTGACCATCCCCCAGCAGCTGTATCTGTGAAGGGCAAGGAGGAAGGATTAATAGGTGTCATGGTCCTGAAGTTACAACCGGTGGCGCAAAAGTGCAAGGAGGGCTTCGAGGGTAAGAGGGAAAGTATGCCCCTGAAGACAATAAACGAAAGCATAACTGACGTTGAGTAGCTCGGTTCTCGTGAGAAACACGGTTAATAGATAACCAGGTTCTCTGGCTTGGGAGTACTTGACAGGTGTAGGACGGGCAGTAGGTTTTAGGAGGTGGGCTGGAGTTATGGCTTCCGAGAATTCAAAGGTGTCCTGGACATTAGTCGTATATTTCGAGGGGGTTGAGTACGGTGGATCCACTGGTCGATCTCATGGAACGCTTGCGGCTTTGCTGTAGGTAGGATCATTTGGGCTCAAGGGTACCCGAAGATATGGATGTCGCAGGTGGTGTAACGGTCCGAACATTATCTCATGGGCGTAAATGTTTGAGTTAGGGTGGTTGTGAAGTTGGGCTGTATGTGGAGTATCCTACATTAATATCATGTCTAATGTGGCAGATAATGCAATGCAAAGACATGCATACCCAGGAAAGTACTGGAAATCAGTACTGGGGGGGGAGGGGGGGGGGGGGGGGGTGAGGAAAAAAGTAAAGATTAAAATAAGGGGGGAGGAAAAGGTGTGGATGGATGGGGGATATGTTCTTGTAGTTGAATTTTATCAACGGCGATTTTTCAGATCGAAGGTCCTGGTTGAAGTCCAGGCAGGAATTTATGATAAAGTTTGTTCTGTTTTTAAGTCTGTGTTTTGTTTTGGGCGGGCTGGCGGTTGCGTCTAATCCTTCTCCTTATTATGGGGTTCTTGGGTTGGTTGTTGGGTCGGTTGCTGGTTGTGGATGGTTGGTTAGTTTGGGTGTCTCTTTTGTTTCTTTGGTGCTGGTTATAGTTTATTTAGGTGGTATGTTGGTGGTTTTTGTTTACTCAGTTTCGTTGGCGGCGGATCCTTATCCTGAGGCTTGGGCTGATTTGGGGGTAGTTGGGTATGTGTTAGGCTTAGGGTTAGTTATTGTGGTGGGGTCTGTTTCGAGTGGGGTGTTTGAGGTTTTAGTAGATGGAGGTACAGTTAATAGTGGGGGGTTGGCTTCATTTCGTTTGGATTTTAGTGGTGTGGCTTTGTTTTATTCTTGGGGTGTTGGGCTGTTCCTGGTTGGCGGGTGAGGGCTGCTGTTAACTCTGTTCGTGGTATTGGAGCTTGTTCGGGGGCTGTCTCGGGGGGCTATTCGGGCGGTTTAAAGAGGGTAGCTCAGAAAGTAGTTTAATTTAGAATACCAGCTTTGGGAGTTGGAGGTGGAGGTTTGATTCCTTTCTTTCTGATCGGTGGAGGGGTTCGTAAGTTGGCTTGGTTTATCGTCTATGTGTGCTTGTGTTGTGCTTGCGTTGCATTTGTGTCGCGTTTGTGCAAGCAATGAATGGTGTAATGGTTTGGCAAATGTAGTAAGATATAGCTTGTTGTTTTGTCAAACGCGTGAAAAATTACACGATAAAAAAATGAACGGATGAAAAATGAATGATTAGGTCTAAATTCCAACAAAGTGGAAATAAAGTAAGTATGTCCCGTAACCATCTCATTATCCAGTGCTTGTCTAGGTAAACAGCGCGGGTTCCATGAATGGGGTCAAAGTGCATCAGTGTCAAGTTTGCGTAGGGCTTATCCTTAGGCCATGACATCTGGAGCAGTAGGGCATAATGGGTTCGGCGGTCATGTGATGGACATGTCAAGAGGAAGATATCACCTGCTACGCACTTTGAAGGGCTTATTGAAGATCCCCCCAGAAGAAAAGAAGAGAAAAAGAGGGGAGATGCCGCGATAACGAAAAGGATGAGGAGTGACCATCCCCCAGCAGCTGTATCTGTGAAGGGCAAGGAGGAAGGATTAATAGGTGTCATGGTCCTGAAGTTACAACCGGTGGCGCAAAAGTGCAAGGAGGGCTTCGAGGGTAAGAGGGAAAGTATGCCCCTGAAGACAATAAACGAAAGCATAACTGACGTTGAGTAGCTCGGTTCTCGTGAGAAACACGGTTAATAGATAACCAGGTTCTCTGGCTTGGGAGTACTTGACAGGTGTAGGACGGGCAGTAGGTTTTAGGAGGTGGGCTGGAGTTATGGCTTCCGAGAATTCAAAGGTGTCCTGGACATTAGTCGTATATTTCGAGGGGGTTGAGTACGGTGGATCCACTGGTCGATCTCATGGAACGCTTGCGGCTTTGCTGTAGGTAGGATCATTTGGGCTCAAGGGTACCCGAAGATATGGATGTCGCAGGTGGTGTAACGGTCCGAACATTATCTCATGGGCGTAAATGTTTGAGTTAGGGTGGTTGTGAAGTTGGGCTGTATGTGGAGTATCCTACATTAATATCATGTCTAATGTGGCAGATAATGCAATGCAAAGACATGCATACCCAGGAAAGTACTGGAAATCAGTACTGGGGGGGGAGGGGGGGGGGGTTTTTGTTTATATGGGCGTTTGGTAAACTCTAAGAAGGGGCGTAGTCTTCAATCTTTGGCTTACAAGACCAATGTTTTTATAAACTATTAGAGTTAGTTTAGAGTTTGAGTATTTTGTTCTCTAGGATAGAGACAAGGGGGAATAGGACTAGGATGATAGTGAAGTATGATAGTGAGGCTAGTTGTCCAATGATGATGAAGGGGTGTTCTACTGGTTGGCTTCCTACTCAGGTTAGGACAAGTAAGTTGGCGACTAGGGTTCAGAATAGGATTTGAGAGAGTGGTCGGAATGTCATTGATCGCAGTTTGGAGGTGTGAAGTAGGGGTATTAGGAATAAAACTAGGACGGAGGCGGCCAGAGCTAGTACTCCTCCTAGTTTGTTTGGGATAGATCGGAGGATAGCGTAGGCGAATAGGAAGTATCATTCGGGTTTGATGTGCGGTGGGGTGGCTAGGGGGTTGGCCGGTGTGAAGTTTTCTGGGTCTCCTAGGAGGTTTGGGGAGAATAGCGCTAGGGAGACTAGCACGATGAGTAGTATAACGAATCCTAGGATGTCTTTTGTAGAGTAATATGGGTGGAATGGGATTTTGTCGCAGTCTGAGGGGATTCCTAGTGGGTTGTTTGATCCTGTTTCGTGGAGTAAGGTTAGGTGTACTAGGGTTAGTCCTGCGATGATGAATGGAAGTAGGAAGTGTAGAGCGAAAAATCGGGTTAGGGTGGGGTTGTCTACTGAGAATCCTCCTCATGCTCACTCTACAAGTGTTTGGCCAATGTATGGGATTGCTGAGAATAGGTTCGTGATTACTGTAGCTCCTCAGAATGATATTTGTCCTCAGGGCAGGACATAACCTACGAAGGCTGTTGCTATTAGTGCTAGTAGTAGTACTACTCCAACGTTTCAAGTTTCTTTGTTTAGGTAAGAGCCATAGTAGAATCCTCGTCCAATATGTAGGTAGATGCAGATGAAGAAGAAGGAAGCTCCATTTGCGTGGAGGTTTCGAATAAGTCATCCGAATTGTACATCTCGGCATATGTGGGCTACGGAGGCGAAGGCTAGTGAGGTGTCTGCTGTGTAGTGGGTGGCTAAGAGTAGGCCTGTGATGATTTGTATGATTAGGCATAGGCCTAGTAGTGAGCCAAAGTTTCATCAGGTTGAGATGTTTGATGGGGTAGGCAGGTCAATTAGGGAGTCGTTGATGATTTTTAGTAGTGGGTGGTTTTTACGAAGATTGGGAGCCATTGTTTTTTTCTTTGTGTGGATATGAGGATAATGAGGATGGATAGGGCGAATGAGCCTAAGTAGGATTTGATTAGGCCGGAGTGAAGGGTGGTTATGGTTTTGGCTGCTGTAGTTTGCAGGTTGGCTAGTCCTTCTGGCCCTAGTAATTTGTATCAGGACAGGTCGATGAGGTGGGAAGCAATATTTTGGCCTGTTGCCAGGAAGTTTTTCATGCTGAATCGGTGCATTAGTGGGTTGAAGTATCCTAGGGAGATTGAGAAGTTATAGGTTCGGTTTTGTTTTGTGAGGATGAGAGTTTGTGATATTTTTGAGATTTCTAGTGCAATGGCGATTCCTAGGGCAGTGACTACTAGGGCTGTAATTTTGATTGAAAGTGGCATAGTTATTGGTGGAGTTTTTGCGGGTGGGATATAGGAGGTGATGATGAATCCTGCGGTGATGCTTCCGAGGGCAAGACGGGTTAATGGGGATGTAATTGCGGGGTTGTTTTCGTTTATTGGGGTTAAGGGGGGGATTCGGGTGAATCCTGTTTGTACTAGTACGGTTATACGGATTGTATATGCTGCGGTGAATATTGTGGCTAGGAGTGTTAGTAGGAGGGCTCATGCGTTTAGGTAGGAGGTGTTTAGGCTTTCGATAATTTGGTCTTTTGAGTAGAATCCTGCAAGAAAAGGGGTTCCTATTAGGGCTAGGTTTCCGATGGTGAGGCAAGAGGTGGTTGTTGGTAATATTTTTTGTAGTCCTCCTATTTTTCGAATGTCTTGTTCTCCATTGAGGTTGTGGATAATTGACCCTGAACATAGGAATAGTATGGCTTTGAAGAATGCGTGGGTTGAAATGTGGAGGAAGGCTAGTTGTGGAAGGTTGAGTCCGATGGTGACTATCATTAGGCCTAGCTGACTGGAGGTGGAGAAAGCAATGATTTTTTTGATATCGTTCTGGGTGAGGGCGCATGTAGCGGCGAATAGTGTGGATACGGCCCCTAGGCATAAGCATAGGGTTAGGGCTATTTGGTTGTTGCTGAATATTGGGTGGGTTCGGATTAGGAGGAAAATTCCTGCGACGACTATTGTGCTGGAGTGTAGTAGGGCGGAGACTGGGGTTGGACCTTCTATGGCAGCTGGGAGTCAGGGGTGGAGGCCGAATTGGGCGGATTTACCTGTAGCTGCTAGGATTAGTCCTAGAAGGGGAAGGGTTGGAGTTTGGGTTGGGTAATAGAGTTGTTGTAGTTCTCAGGTGTTTGAGGTATGAGCTAGCCATGCTATGCAGAGAATGAGTCCGATGTCCCCGATTCGGTTGTATAGGACGGCTTGTAGTGCAGAGGTGTTGGCTTCTGCTCGGCCGTGTCATCAGCTGATTAGTAGGAAGGATATAATTCCTACGCCTTCTCATCCGATGAACAGTACGAATAGGTTGTTGGCTACGATTAGGATTAATATAGCAATTAGGAATAGTAGAAGATGCGAGAAGAATTTGGTAATGTATGGGTCTGAGGCCATGTATCATGTTGCAAATTGTAGGATGGATCATGATACAAATAGGGCGATAGGGAAGAATGTTAGGGAGTAGAAGTCTATTTTTAGGCTGATTGGGATTTTGAAGGTTATAATGAATTTTCATTCTCATGAGGTAGTTAAGCTTTCTGCCCCTGTGTAGATATGAATTGACATGGGGATTAGGCTTACTAGGAAGGAGGTTTTCACTGTGTTGGTAATGGTTGTTGGGTTATTGTTTGGGTTAGACTGTAGAAGTGGTAGGATGATGGGGGTAGATAGTGTTACTAGGGTGAGTAGTGTTATGGTGGTTAGGACTAGTGGTAGGTCCATTACTTTCACCTGGATTTGCACCGGGATGGGTGGCTCCTAAGGCCATTGGATTACTATTATCCTTTGAAAGTAAGGGGGCTGAGGTTTTAGGCTCAGGTACAAGAGTTAGCAGTTCTTGTTGGTTGCACCTCCCCCTCGGCAGGTAAGAAGGATTTAACTTCTATTTTTAGAATCACAGTCTAATGTTTTGGTTAAACTATACTTGCATATGGGGGTGCCCGAAATGAGTTCAGGTTTAAAGATGAGAAGGATTATTGGGATTATGTGTAGGGCCATGAGTAGGTGTTCTCGTGTAGATGAGTTTTGGATTGATGTGATATGGGATGGGAGGGTGCCTCGTTGTGTTATGATTAGCATGTATAGGGTGTATGAGGCTGTTAGTAGAATTGCTGTGCCTGTAAGGATAATTGTTAGTGAGGATCAATTGAATAGGGTCACTACGATGGTTAATTCTGCTATAAGGTTTGTTGTTGGTGGTAGTGCTATGTTTGTTAGGTTTGCTAGCAGTCATCAGGTGGCTATGAGGGGTAGAAGGGGTTGTACACCTCGTGTCAGTAGTAGAATTCGGCTGTGGGTGCGTTCGTAGTTGGTGTTAGCTAGGCAGAATAATATTGAGGAGGTTAGTCCGTGCGAGATTATTAGGATTATTGCCCCTGAGTATGATCATTGGGTTTGGATTATGGTTGCGGCGATGACAAGTCCCATGTGGCTGACTGATGAGTAGGCGATGAGGGATTTTAGGTCGATTTGGCGTAGGCAGATTGCGCTGGTCATTAGGGCTCCTCATAGTGCTAGTGTAATAAAGGGGTAGTGTAGATTGTTAGATGAGAGGTCTATGAAGATGGTTATTCGTATGATTCCATAGCCTCCTAGTTTTAGTAGTAAGGCGGCGAGTAGTATGGATCCTGCAACTGGGGCCTCTACATGGGCTTTGGGCAGTCACAGGTGCAGGCCATATAGGGGGGCTTTTACTATGAAGGCCACTAAGAGAGCTAGGGTGGATATTATTTCTGTTCAAGAGGAGGTTATTGTTGGGTGTGAGAGTTTGAGTATCGGGAAGTATAGGGTGCCTATTTGGTTGTGTAGGTGTAGGATGGCGATAAGTAAGGGGAGTGAGCTGGCTAGTGTGTAGAACAGAAGATAGATTCCGGCATTTAGTCGTTCAGGCTGGTTTCCTCATCGGGTAATAAGGACTAGGGTTGGGATTAGGGTAGCTTCGAATGCAATGTAGAATAGTATTAGTTCTGAGGCTGAGAAGGCTAGTAGAATGAATGGTTGGACTGCAATTACTGTTGTGATAAAGATTCGTTTACGAATGGTGGGTTCTTGTTCTAGGTGGTTTTGGCTTGCTAGTAGCATTAGGGGGAGAAGCCAGCACGATAGAACTAGTAGGGGGGCGGAGATTTGGTCGATTGATGTTCAGGTGGTTAAATATTTGTTTGGGTAGTATGTTGGAATTAATCATTGTAGGCTGATGGTGGCGATTAATAGGCTGTATGTGGTGGTGTTAGTTCATAGGAATTTGTGGGGGGAGAATAGTGCTAGGGGAAGAAGTGCGATGGTTGGTATTAGAATTTTTAGCATTGTAGAAGGTTGAAGTTATGCAAGTGGTCGGAGCCGTGGGTTCGTGTGGAGGCGACGAGTAGGGCTAGTCCGGTGCCTGCTTCGCAAGCGGAAAAGGTTAGTATAAGGACAGGGAGCAGGGTTGGGGATGCTGCTTGTATTTGGATGGGTCATATTGATAGGGCGATATATATTGATAGTATTATGCTTTCCAGACATAGCAGGGCTGAGATTAGGTGGGTGCGGTGGAAGGCTAGGCCTAGGCTGCTTAGGGTGAAGGCTGAGTAGAAACTTAGGTTAAGGGTTGTCATGAAGAAAGTTATAGGGTTTGGGCTATAATCTGTTGAGTCGAAATCAACTGTCTTTGTTAGACTAACTTTCTGTTTATTCTGCTCATTCTAGTCCTCCTTGAGCTCATTCGTATACAAGCCCGACAGTGAGTAGTAGGATTAGAGTGGATGTTCAGATTAGTGTGTTTATAGGGTTTTGGAGTTGGGTTGCTCAGGGCAAGGGGAGAAGGAGGGCGATTTCTAGGTCGAATAATAAGAATAGGATTGCTACTAGGAAGAATCGGATGGAGAATGGTAGTCGGGCGGAGCCTAGAGGGTCGAAGCCGCATTCGTATGGGGAGAGTTTTTCTGAGTCTGGGGTTATTTGGGCTAGTCAGAAGTTTAGTGCGGTTAGGATGATGCTTAGGGTTAGTGATAGTATAATTATAAATGTGATTATGTTAATTACTCTTCTCTGGGTTTAAACCAGATTCTAAGGATTGGAAGTCGATTGTATTGAGTATACTAGAAGAGTAAGAACCTCATCAGTAGATAGAGATGTATAGGAATAGCCATACGACGTCTACGAAGTGCCAGTATCAGGCTGCTGCTTCGAAGCCGAAGTGGTGATTTGGTGTGAAATGGTATTTGATTAGGCGTAAGAGGCAGACTAGTAGGAATGTTGATCCAATGATTACGTGTAGGCCGTGGAATCCAGTAGCGACAAAGAATGTGGATCCGTATACTCCATCTGCGATGGAGAATGGTGCCTCGTAGTATTCTATGGCTTGTAGGGCGGTGAAGTAAAATCCTAGGAGGACTGTCAGGGTTAGGGCGTAAATTGCTTGTTTTCGTCGAGCTTCTGTGATGCTGTGATGGGCTCATGTGACGGTAACTCCTGAGGCCAGTAGGATGGCAGTGTTTAGTAGTGGTACGTCTATTGGGTCTAGGGGTTTAATTCCAACGGGTGGTCACTGTCCCCCTAGTTCTGGGGTTGGGGCTAGGCTTGAGTGGAAGAAGGCTCAGAAAAAGCCCAGGAAGAAGAAGGCTTCTGAGGTGATGAATAGTACTATACCATAGCGCAGTCCTTTTTGGACTGTTGGAGTGTGGTGACCTTGGAATGTGCTTTCTCGCACGATGTCTCGTCATCATTGGAATATCACTAGGATGGTAGAGAGTAGTCCTATGATTAGGAGGTATGGGGTGTTGTAATGGAATCATATGGTTAGGCCTGAGGTGGTTAGAAGGGCAGCGGCTGCTCCTAAGATTGGTCATGGACTTGGGTCTACTATGTGGTATGAGTGTGCTTGGTGAGCCATTGGGGGTTAGATGTTTTCTTGTAGGTATAGGCTAAGTAGTAGTACGAAGACGTAGGCTTGGATCATGGCTACTGCTACTTCTAGGATAGTTAGTAGGAATAAGACTACGAGGGTTAGTAGAGAGACTATTGGTATTGTCGAGAATAGGGTTACCGTAGCTGTAGAGATGAGCTGGATGAGTAGATGTCCTGCCGTTAGGTTTGCTGTTAGCCGCACGCCTAGCGCTAGGGGACGGATGAGGAGGCTTGTTGTTTCGATTAAAATAAGGGCTGGGATTAGTGGTGTTGGGGTGCCTTCAGGTAGGAGATGTCCTAGGGAGATTGATGGCTGGTTTCGTAGTCCGGTGAGTAGGGTGGCTAGTCATAGGGGGAAAGCTAGGGCTAGGTTTATTGATAGTTGTGTGGTTGGGGTAAAAGTATATGGGAGAAGACCTAGTAGGTTGATTAGTAGAAGGAATATTATTAGGGAGGTTAAGATTAGGGCTCATTTGTGTCCTTTGTTGTTTAGTGGGGTTATCAATTGTTTTGTGATTAGGTTAACTAGCCATAGTTGGAGGGTTGATAGTCGGTTGGTGATTCATCGATCGTCTAGTGATGGTAAAAGGAGGGCTGGGAATGTTATTGCGACCAGGATTAGGGGGATTCCTAGTAGGGAGGGACTTGAGAATTGATCGAAGAAACTTAGGTTCATGGTCAGGTTCAAGGGGATGTGGTTGGAGGTGTTAGTGCTTTGTTAGATGGGGGGTTTGTCGATAAGAATGTTATGATTTTGGCTTGGATGATTAGGGAGAATGTCAGTCAGGAAATGAGCATGATAAAAAATCAGGGGGTAGGGTTTAGTTGTGGCATGTCATTAAGGAGGGGGTGTGCTCCCTCTTTCTCTAGCTTAAAAGGCTAGTGCTGTTCCATAGCTTCTTAATGATTAGGATGATATTGTGGAAGATCAGTTCTCGAAGTTGGCTAGGGGAGTGGCTTCTACTACGATTGGTATGAAGCTGTGGTTTGCTCCGCAGATTTCTGAGCATTGGCCGTAGTAAACCCCTGGTCGTGAGGCTACGAAAGAAGTTTGGTTTAGGCGTCCTGGGATTGCGTCGGTTTTTACTCCTAGACTTGGTACAGCTCACGAGTGTAGTACATCGTTAGCTGTTACGATAACTCGGACAGTGGATTCTGTGGGTACGATTACGCGGTGGTCCACTTCTAGGAGTCGGAAGTGCCCTATCGGTAGATCTGCAGTAGGTGTTATGTAGGAATCGAATGTGAGATTTTTAAAGTCAGTATATTCATAGCTTCAATATCATTGATGGCCAATGGCTTTTAGGGTTAGGTCTGGTTGGTTGATTTCGTCTATTAGATAAAGAATTCGCAGTGATGGTAGAGCGAGTGCGATTAGGACTATGGCTGGCAGGATTGTTCATACTAGTTCGATTGCTTGCGCATTGACTGTGTTGGCTGTTAGTTTTCCTGTAAGTATTAGTGTTAGTAGGTACAGGACTAAGCTGCAAATGGCTAGGGCGACTATTAGGGCGTGATCGTGAAATTGTGTTAGTTCTTCTATAATAGGGGATGAGGCGTCTTGGAAACTAAATTGTATGTGGTTGGCCATGTTTAGGTTTTGGGGTGTACAGGAGTTCCACCTGTAATTTAGCCTTGACAAGGCTATGTAATTGTTTTACTAACATCCCTTGCGAGAAAGAAGCATAAGTGGTTTATATGCGGTTGGCTTGAAACCAACATATGGGGGTTCGATTCCTTCCTTTCTTGCGTCTGTACTTGTACGAAGGCTGGTTCTTCAAAGGTGTGGAATGGGGGAGGGCAGCCGTGGATTCATTCGATATTAGTGCTTGTTAGTTCTGGTTGGAAGGCTTTGCGTTTGGATGCGAATGCTTCTCAGATGATGAAGATTAATATGATTACGGCTGTTATTGAGATTAATGATCCTACTGAAGAGATAGTGTTTCATAGGGTGTAGGCGTCTGGGTAGTCTGAGTATCGGCGTGGCATGCCTGCTAGTCCTAGGAAGTGTTGGGGGAAGAAGGTGAGGTTGACACCTACAAATATAACCCCAAAGTGAATTTTAGCTCATGTGTGATGGAGTGTATATCCTGTAAATAGGGGGAATCAGTGTGTGAAGCCTGCCAGGATTGCGAATACTGCTCCTATGGATAGGACGTAGTGGAAGTGGGCTACTACGTAGTAGGTGTCGTGTAGGGCGATATCTAGAGAGGAGTTTGCTAGGACGATTCCGGTTAGTCCGCCGATAGTGAATAGGAAGATGAATCCTAGTGCTCATAGTATAGGGGGGTCTCATTTGATGATTCCACCATGCAGGGTGGCTAGTCAGCTGAATACTTTAATTCCAGTGGGGATGGCGATGATCATAGTGGCTGATGTGAAGTAGGCTCGGGTGTCTACGTCTATTCCGACTGTGAACATGTGGTGAGCTCATACGATGAACCCTAGGAATCCGATGGAGAGTATAGCTCAGACTATACCCATGTATCCGAAAGGTTCTTTTTTGCCTGAGTAGTAGGTTACAACGTGTGAAATGATTCCAAATCCTGGTAGAATTAAGATGTAGACTTCTGGGTGTCCGAAAAATCAGAATAGGTGTTGGTAAAGTACTGGGTCTCCTCCTCCAGCTGGGTCGAAGAAAGTAGTGTTTAAGTTGCGGTCTGTAAGTAGCATTGTGATGCCAGCGGCTAGTACGGGTAGTGATAGGAGAAGAAGAACTGCAGTGATTAATACTGATCAGACGAATAGTGGTGTTTGGTATTGTGATAGGGCGGGAGGTTTTATGTTGATTGCTGTAGTGATAAAGTTGATTGCGCCCAGGATAGAGGAGATTCCTGCCAGATGGAGGGAGAAAATGGCTAGGTCTACAGAGGCTCCAGCGTGCGCTAGGTTTCCGGCTAGAGGTGGGTATACGGTTCATCCAGTGCCTGCTCCTGCTTCTACCGTGGATGAGGCTAGTAGGAGAAGGAAGGATGGGGGGAGTAGTCAGAAGCTTATATTATTCATTCGTGGAAATGCTATGTCTGGGGCACCGATTATTAGGGGAACTAGTCAGTTTCCGAATCCTCCGATCATGATTGGCATAACCATGAAGAAGATTATTACGAAAGCGTGGGCTGTAACTACCACATTGTAGATTTGGTCGTCTCCAAGTAGGGCACCAGGTTGGCCTAGTTCTGCTCGGATTAGGAGGCTGAGGGAGGTACCCACCATGCCGGCTCATGCGCCGAAGATTAGGTATAGGGTACCAATGTCTTTGTGGTTTGTTGAGAATAATCATCGATTAATGAATGTCATAGGTAAGATGGCTGAGTGTATAAGCGTTAGGCTGTAGTCCTTTTTACAGAGGTTCAATTCCTCTTCTTATCGGCCCTGTGGTGAAATTCATGGTGAGTTGCAAGCTCATTGATGTACGTTGATGCGTACCGGGGTCTTAGGCAGAGGCCTGTTGGTTTGGGCATATAGCTGTTAACTATAGAGTTGTGGGATCGAAGCCCATCTGTCTAGTAGGCTGGTAAGGCCCTAGCTTAATTAAAGTGTCTGGGTTGCATTCAGGAGATGCAGGGTAGTATCCTGCGGGTCTTAGCAGAAACTAAGAGAGTTTAACTCTTTTTTGAGGCTTTGAAGGCCTCCGGTTTTGAATAATCCTAAGTTTCTTATAAAATGGTGGGGATTATAGGGGAGATTGGGAGAAGTATGATAGATATGACAATTAAGATGGCAATTGAGGTGTTGATTGGCTTGTGGGTGTGTCACTGCTTCATGTGGTTTGTGGTGTGTGGGGGGAGTGTGATGGTTGCACAGTATGCTAGGCGTAGGTAGAAGAATAGTCCGAGTAGGGATAGTAGTGAGATTATAACTGCTGTTGGAGCTATATTTTGTTTAGTAAGTTCTTGGATGATGAGTCATTTGGGTAAGAAGCCTGTTAGAGGAGGTAAGCCTGCGAGTGAGAGTAGGGCTACTAGTAGTATTGTATTTAGTGATGGTGCTTTTGTCCATGAAGTTATTAGAGTTGATAGCTTTAGTACTTTGACTGTATTTATGGTCAGGAAAATGGCTGAGGTTATTAGAACATATAGGTAGAAGTTTAGTATGGTGAGTTTTGGGCTGAATGGGATAATGATGGCCATTCATCCTAGGTGTGAGATGGAGGAGAATGCCAGAATTTTTCGGATTTGTGTTTGGTTAATTCCCATTCATCCCCCTAGGGCTGCAGATATGATGGCCATTAGGGTTAGTAATGTTGGGTTTAGTGAATGGGATGTCATGTATAGCAGTGTAATAGGGGGGAGTTTTATGACAGTGGATAGGATAAGACCAGTAATAATGGGGGATCCTTGGAGGACCTCTGGGAATCAGAAGTGAAATGGCACTATTCCTAGTTTTATGGCAATGGCTGAGGTTAGGATTAAGCATGAAGTTGTGTGTGTTATTTGGGTGATGTCCCATTGTCCAGTGTGTCAGGCGTTAGTTATGCTGGAGAATAGGACTAGGGCTGAGGCGGTTGCTTGAGTTATAAAGTATTTAGTTGCAGCTTCAATGGCTCGTGGGTGGTGGGATTTTGAGATCAGTGGTAGGATGGATAGGGTGTTGATTTCGAGTCCGGCTCAGGCTATGATTCAGTGGTTGCTTGTGATGGTAATGGTTGTTCCTAGCAATAGGCTTAGGGCAAATATCAGTTTAGCTTGGGGGTTCATTAGCGGGGGAAGGGGTCGAACCATCATTTTCGGGGTATGGGCCCGATAGCTTGTTTAGCTGACCCTGCTAGAAAATAATATAAATGGGAGTATGGAGGGTTTTGATCTCTCTAGTGCGGGTTCAATCCTGCTTTTCTAATAGTCGTAGGAAATGAGAGGATTAGTATACCTCTATGTTCACTTTATCATAGTGACCCTTGAGTTCAGGCACATTTCCGGGCTAGCCTTAGGCAAGGGGGTAGCCCTGCGTAGCAGATTGGTATGCTGGTGTGTCATAGGCATAGGGCTAGCGTAAGAGGGAGGAAGTTTTTTCATAGTAGGTGTATTAACTGGTCGTATCGGAATCGTGGGTAGGAAGCTCGAACTCACAGGAAGCCTGCTGATAGTAGTAGTACTTTTGTTGCTAGTACAGTGGGGAATAGCTCTTGGGGTGGGTTAAGTAGGCTGGGGTTGAAGAATAAAATGGCTGTTATTGTGTTCATGAGTATGATATTGGCGTATTCAGCTAAGAAGAAGAGGGCAAAGGGGCCTGCTGCGTATTCAACATTGAATCCGGAGACTAGTTCTGATTCTCCTTCTGTTAAGTCGAATGGGGCTCGGTTGGTTTCAGCTAGTGTGGAGACGTATCATATTATAGCTAGGGGCCAGCAGGAGAAGATGAGGTAAAGGGGTTCTTGGGTGGTTGCGAGGGTGTTTAAGGTGTAGCTGCCGCTGAGTAGGATAATTGATAATAGGATAATTGCTAATGTGACTTCATATGAGATGGTTTGGGCGACCGCCCGTAATGCTCCGATTAGGGCGTACTTTGAGTTCGAAGCTCACCCTGATCATAGGATAGAGTATACCGCTAGGCTTGATATAGCGAGTATAAAGAGTAGGCCTAGATTTAAGTCCGTTAGGGAAAATGGGATTGGGAGTGGTATTCAAATTGAAATTGCCAGGAGAAGGGCTAGTATGGGAGTGGCGATGAACATGATTGGAGAGGATGTGGATGGGCGAATTGGCTCTTTGATAAAGAGTTTCACTCCGTCTGCTAGGGGTTGTAGCAGCCCAAAGGGGCCTACAATGTTTGGTCCTTTTCGGCCCTGTATGTAACTTAAGATTTTGCGTTCTACTAGTGTTAGGAAGGCCACCGCGATTAGAATTGGAACGGCATAGGATAAGGCTATAATGAGGTTGATTAATAATTGATAGTGGGTCATGTGGGAAAAAAGGAAATAAGCTAGGGAGAGGATTTGAACCTCTGATTTAAAGGACTTAAGCCTTTTGCATTTGCCGAGCTCTGCCACGCTAGCTGGTCCTTTTCTAGGATTTGGGTGGGTGTCTGATAGCCTTTCGTGGTTTAGTTGGTTTCACCACTTAAAGCGAAGGCTTGCCTGCAGTATTGGCCTTACTTTTCCTATCCTTTCGTACTGGGAAGAGTTCATCATAGATAGAAACCGACCTGGATTGCTCCGGTCTGAACTCAGATCACGTAGGACTGTTAATCGTTGAACAAACGAACCCTTAGTAGCGGCTGCACCACTAGGATGTCCTGATCCAACATCGAGGTCGTAAACCTCCCCGTCGATATGGGCTCTTGGAGGAGATTGCGCTGTTATCCCTGGGGTAGCTTGGTCCATTGATCAATTGTATTGGGTCTGGGTACTATTTGCACGTCGAGTAGTAGCTCTTGGTCTAGATGTGTGGTCTAGTATTTGGAGGTTTTGTTTTGCTCCAAGGTCGCCCCAACCGAAAAAATGCGAGCCAGTCACCCATGAGTTAGTAAGCCCGAGGTGGGGGAGAAGGTACTTTGGGGTGGCCGCTGTTTTTGAAGTTCCACAGGGTCTTCTCGTCTTATGGGTTTATCCCTGCTTTTGCACAGGGAGATCAATTTCACCGATTTCCTGTAAGAGACAGTTAAGACCTCGTTTAGCCATTCATACAAGTCCCGATTTATGGGACAATTGATTGCGCTACCTTTGCACGGTTAGGATACCGCGGCCGTTAAACGCTAGGTCACTGGGCAGGCATCACCTTCAATACTTGTCTATTGGTTTGCTGAAGGCTATGTTTTTGGTAAACAGTCGGGCCTTGACGGGTTTGCCTAGTTCCTTTTACAGGTTTTAATCTTTCTTAATGGACGCTCCTCTGTCGGGTCAACAAGATAATTAATACTGTGCTTGTTTGATTTGTCGTATATGGGGGCTTGTTAATAATGTACTGATGTAAACTTGCGTCGAAGAGGGAAGTACCCTGGTTACTCATTCTAGCATTAATTCTCCTATATGTTGATAGGTTAGCCTGTTATTGGTGAGGGAGTCACTATGTTTTTAAATTTTTGATGCTTAGAGCTTTAACGCACTCTTTGTTGATGGCTGCTTGAGGGCCCACAGTAAGTCTTAGTCATGGTTGTTTATCCGCTCGTGGAGATTGTATTCTTCTTTAAAGGAGCTGTACCTCCTTTAAATTGCCCTTAATTCGCTTCATTAGGGTTCTATGCGTTTTCCTTAGAGAAGAATTAAGAGTGAACTTAGATTCGTTTCACAGGCAACCAGCTATCACCCAGCTCGGTTGGCTTTTCACCTCTACTAGCAAGTCGTCCCACTCTTTTGCAACAGAGACGGGTTCGCTCAAATTAGCTGCTCGCAAGTAGCTCGCTTGGGTTTCGGGATGGCAAACTTAAATTCATTTTGCTTGGTTTTTCTTGCTAGACCATGATGCAAAAGGTACAAGGGCTGATCTTTGCTGTTTTTAGCTTATTTTATTCATTATTATTTCATCTTTCCCTTACGGTACGTAGTCTCTATCGCTCCAATGGTGTCTTTTCTATCGCCTATACTAAGACTAGTAAATGCTTTAGTTATGATTTGGGTAGTGGCTTTGTTATTCCAGGTCAGGTATATTGGGCTAGAATTTGGCATCAAGACGATCTGGTGTGAGCAGACATCTCTCAGGTGTAAGCTGAGTGCTTTGTTTAAGGCTACGTCTTGGTGGTCTAAGTGCACCTTCCGGTACACTTACCTTGTTACGACTTACCTCCTCTTTGGCTGAGTAGCGTATTAGTTATTGGGTGATTGGTCGCTTTTGAGGAGGGTGACGGGCGGTATGTACGTGTCCCAGAGCCGTCTTAAAAAGGGCTCGATTCTCCCTTTTTACTGCTAAATCCTCCTTCTAGGGGTCGTTTCAGTCCCCTTTGCCGTATGTTCTAGTGTAGAAAATGTAGCCCATTGCTCCCATCCCATAGGCTATACCTTGACCTGTCTTGTTAGCGTAGTTGGGCTATTGCGCTCACTGTTGGGCCTTCATGCCGGGTGAACTGGCGACGGCGGTATATAGGCTGTTTTGGCAAGGAATGGTTAGGTGTATCGTGGATCATCGATTACAGAACAGGCTCCTCTAGGTGGGTTTGGGGCACCGCCAAGTCCTTAGAGTTTTAAGCGTTTGTGCTCGTAGTTCTCGGGCGGATGCTCCGGTAAGATCGAGCATCAAGATTTAGGGCCAGGCATAGTGGGGTATCTAATCCCAGTTTGGGCCCTGGCTTTCGTGGAGTTCAATTAATCGTTTGTCTAAGATCTTCTTTAAATGGAGGCCTTATGGGCATCTTGGGCTTATGACAGCTCAGTTGCTTTTTAATCTTAGCTACTAGGATAGCATGTGACCACTCTTTACGCCGTTATAAAGTTAGTTTGGGTCTCCTGTATGACCGCGGTGGCTGGCACAGGATTTACCGACCCTGAGTTGCTATAACTAAGTCAAGTTTTCACTCATTGCTTAATATTAATTACTGCTGTATACCCGTGGGGGTGTGGCAATTGCTAGGCGTCTTGGGCTACGGTTATGGTGTGCCTGATGCCCGCTCCCGTCGACCTGGATCAGGGTACCCGGGGCATTTGCACTGGAATGCGGATACTTGCATGTATATATTTAGCAACAACCAACAGTAAGGTTAGGACTAAGTCTTT